GCAACGCGTTTTGAACTATATAAAAAAAATATCTTCAAAAGTAAAAAGTAAGACGGGTATTTCATATTGATGGGAACAAATAGATGTATCAAAGAAATAGAATTGGGTCCTACGTCAATTGCATATATTGAATTGAATTGATATCTACATATATGAAGATAATATTGTAGATTGATCTATATTAAGCCTCTATCTTTATTAGAAAGTACAACTTTATACACTACAATAACACTAATAGATAGTATGGTAGAAAGAAAGATTCATCCATTTCTTTCTTACCATACTATCGGATCTCATAGAATACTGCCGATTATAGTCCGCTCATTTCATTTAAGACGTGAAATTGGAATCCTTTTCATTTGATTTCTTCAACCATTGATAAGAACTCAGAAGTCAAGTTTCATTCAAATTAATTAATTATTTTGACTGACTGTTTTTACGTAAATGATAAGTAGAAAAGCAGTAGGAATTAGAATGAACAGTGCAGTAGCAATAAATGCAAGAATATTTACTTCCATAATCTCATCGTTTTTTTTTTACTTCACAATAACTCGGGATTTAATCCCATAGAGATGATAAATCTTTCGCCTGTCACTTCAATAAATGAATTACCTCTCGATGATCTTGAATCGGAGCAATATCATGAATAACAATATCTGAGCTATCAAATCAATTCGTCGTCGAGAATTGAATAGTATAACATAGGAAGATCTTTTATCCATACCGAATCCAAAATGTGATTCCTGGCCCAATCCAAAATTCCTTTATTTATCATTTCTGTTCTTTACTTTTCTATAACCTACCTTACGTCTTCCTTGTACAATCATCGGATGAAGTATCATCTGACCACCCGTTCGTTTCCATTAGTCACAAACCCCCAACAAACAATAGAAGCGAAGTGGAAAAAGAAAGGAGTTACGTTCTAAATTCCGTTTTTTTAATGATCTAGTTTTCTTGGAAGACAAAGAAATGTGATAAAGATGAGTCCCGGGATAAAAGATGCAATATTACATCAAATTCACTATTTTAGTTTAGGGTTTGTTCTTTCTTCGATGAGCCCCCAAAAATAGAAAAAAGGAAGGAAAAAAAATATGCATGCCCTTGCTAAAGGGGTGGGATGATCTTTATCTTTCTTTTACCCTCCTTCCGTAGGTTACTAGTACTGGGACACATATATCAAAAGCTCAGTGTGCAATTTAAATGAAATAGATTTTTCAACGTGAATCACTACACTACTTCACATTAGTAATTGAGGTTAGACAAACAAAACCGGAGCCATAAGGGGAGATTGTTTAATCTGGAAAAGTATTCTATCAGGGGAATTATGTGAATTTCATTTTGTATTGTACAAGAAATGAATTCCATTTGTGTATGTGCGCCCGAGAAACATAAAGTCCTCTATTCCATTACATGGGTCGGGAGCAATCGAAAAAGCGGGCTCAGTATCTCTTGGAATACTAATAACTATAATGCTCCTAATAATTGTACTAATCTACATATGTCTTTCTCCTACCAATCGGTACTAGTTGAAGTAATGAAAATTCCCCTATTTGTTTGATGAGAAATGCGAAACGGCAAAGGAAAGAAAAAAGAACCCCCTTGGGAATGAAATTCTGCTCCCTGTCCCCCCCTTTCACAGATAAGGGGAGAGATGAATTGATGTACTTGTACTTATTGGATCCGTCGGGACTGACGGGGCTCGAACCCGCAGCTTCCGCCTTGACAGGGCGGTGCTCTGACCAATTGAACTACAATCCCAGGGAAATAAGGGATCTAGCAGAAAATTTGATTCTTTTTTATTCCTCCGTATCAGGTATTTCTGAAGGACAAGGGGGTTATACCATCTCGTGGTAGATTGGCGAATTGTTGGGCCGAGCTGGATTTGAACCAGCGTAGACATATTGCCAACGAATTTACAGTCCGTCCCCATTAACCGCTCGGGCATCGACCCAGGAAGAATCCATTTTATTTTAGGCTTATTGGTAATCCACGATCAACTCCCTTTCGTAGTACCCTACCCCCAGGGGAAGTCGAATCCCCGCCGCCTCCTTGAAAGAGAGATGTCCTGAACCACTAGACGATGGGGGCATACTTGCCCAACTGCCATCATACTATGATCATAGTATGAACAGTTTTTTGAAATTGTCAATATAATGGAATGGTATGATTAGAGACGAGGGATCTTTCCGTTTTTCATGATTTCGTCGAATTTTTGGATTCGTCATTCATATTCATGAATCATTCATTAGATTCGCCATTCTATATTCTATTCTATATAGAATATAGAAATGGATATTCAAATATTATTCGATTTTATTATTCTATTATTTATTAATAAAGAAAAAAAAAAAAAATAGAAATAATGCGAAGGATAAGATTCTTTCAGGAAGTGATTGGTCCGTCAGAAAAGCAGAAAAGAAAAAGAAAAGGGGGATGAAATTCCATTTCTTACGCTTTTATTCATTGTTAAGATGAGATATCCCTATCTCACACTAAGCTA